TGTTTTTCGTCGTTAATAAATATAATAAACGCAAATTTTTTTTAATAATTTCGGGTCCTTCTTTATCTTTACCCCATAGAGACATTGAATAGAACGAACTGCTTTTTTTGCCACTGTAAGTTTGAAAATAAACGTTTAAATGTCCTTCAAAAGCAAGTAAATAGATCCGAAACATATAAAATGCAGTTAATCCTGCTGTGGACCAAGCTATTATTGCAAAAATAGGTGAATACAACCAACTATCATTAAGAATTTCATCTTTGGACCAAAAACAAGCAAGGGGTGGAATACCAGAAAGAGAAAGTGTACCCAATAAAAAAGCAGTTTTTGTAATTGGTACATGTTTTCTTAAACCGCCCATAAGAACCATATTCTGACTTTTATCTGGAGAATATCCAACAATAGCTTCCATCGCATGAATAATTGATCCAGATCCTAAGAACAACAATGCCTTCGAATAAGCATGAGTAATCAAATGAAATAAAGCAGCTCGATAAGACCCCATACCTAGAGCTAACATCATATAACCCAATTGAGACATTGTAGAATAAGCTAAGCTTTTCTTAATATCTTTTTGAGCAAGAGCTAAAGTGGCTCCTAAAAATAATGTTATTATACCTATCAAAGCTATTAGATTTAGAATGTAAGGTATAACTATGAAAAGAGGAAGAAGCCGAGCTACAAGAAAAATTCCTGCTGCTACCATAGTAGCGGCATGTATAAGAGCCGAAATGGGGGTAGGCCCTTCCATGGCATCAGGTAACCATACATGAAGTGGAAATTGGGCGGATTTAGCAACAGCGCCGGCAAATAATAGGGAGGCGCATAAAGTAACAAATAAAAAATTAACTTCATTATTAGAAACCAAGTTATTGAATATTTCAAACAAATCCCGAAATTCGAAACTACCTGTTATCCAATAAAAACCCAAAATTCCTAATAATAAACCAAAATCCCCGACACGATTAGTTACAAACGCTTTTTGACAAGCATTCGCGGCACTGGGTCGTGTGAACCAAAAACCTATTAATAGATAAGAACACACTCCAACTAATTCCCAAAAAATATAAATTTGTATCAAATTAGAACTAGTAACTAATCCCAACATTGAAGTATTGGAAAAACTCATATAAGCAAAAAATCTCAAATATCCCTGATCATGAGACATATAATTGTCACTATAAATAAGAACCATAATTCCAACAGTAGTGATTAATATCGACATAATAGAAGTAAGTGGATCAACCAAGCAGCCAAATTCTAAAGAAAAATCATTATTGATGGTCCAAGACCATACATATTGATAGACAGAATTATTATTTATTTGCTGAATAGAAAAAAGGGCTGAAAAAACCATAACTATACTTAATAATAAAACACTAGGAAAAGCCCACATACGGCGAAGATTTTTTGTTGCCGTTGGAAAAAGTAGAAGTCCTGTTCCAATTAAGATAGGAACTGGAAGTGGAATGAAAGGTATAATCCATGAATATTGATATGTATATTCCATAAAAAAAAAAAAAAAAAATTTATCTTAATTAATTGTTTCTGAGTCACCGGTTCTTATTTCTTTTCTTTTGAAAGGGGTCGGTTAATAAAAAAAAATTAAGATATATAAAATAAAACTTAAATAGAATTTTCTAGCCTTAATTATTCTGAATCTTTCCAAACTACTTCAAATATTTAAAATCAAGAGGTTATAATTGGTCAAATGATATAAATAAGTCACTAGTGAAAAATAAATACGTATTTAATTTTATTAATACTGAATTGTTAATATTAAATTCAAATTTTTAAATAAAATTTTATGAAGATAAAAAATGAAAATTCTAATTTTCATTTTAATTATTACGTATTACAATAATTTTTTTATATCTATAGAACAAGGATAAATAATTATACCAAAAACAGTATTTGATATGAATCATAAAGCCCATAACTAAAACTATTTATTGTAATTCGGTTATTTAGAATCATTAACCAATTTGTTTTGTAACTCATTGTTTGTCTTCCATTACAATAAAAGCTATTTGTAGGAAATGCTATGATATCCAACACTTTAATTTTACGGAAAAAAAAGGGGGCAAATAAAATGCCTTTAAATTATGTATTTTGTATCCTTTAACAGATTAACTACTAGTCTCATTTGATAATTAAAATTTTGTGGACTCTTTCTTCGAGCTTGAACAATTAAATTAATATTAAATTAATTAATATAATAGAAAAAATTATTAAAGTTTTTTTTTTTTTATTAAGCGGGAGAAGGGTTGGGTTATTAAACTTTTAGATTTTTTTATTACATGTATAAATGTAACACGACGAAAATAGAAAGAAAACGAAACGGACAATCTTTCTTTTTTTTTTTTTTATTTTATCAACTTCAATCTATTTGGCATAGTGTACCTTATCGTTCTTATTAATATTTTATGTGATTTTTAACCCCCCCTTTTTTTTTGGAGTCTAATTTAGAGAAAAAATAGATAGAGAATAGTAAAGAACAATTGATTTTGAACAATAGATGTCTTTCACATCCAACCGAAAAACCTATTATAACTTTTTAATGGCAGTTCCAAAAAAGCGCACCTCTATTTCAAAAAAACGTATTCGTAAAAATATTTGGAAAAGGAAGGGATATAGGGCAGCATTGAAAGCTTTTTCGTTAGCGAAATCTCTTTCTACCGGGAGTTCTAAAAGTTTTTTTTGTGTAACAAATAAATAATCTGAATCGTTCTAATAACTAATAAAGTAATATAATTTTGTTTATAGTTTATTTATAAGATTTATAAGTTATAAAAATGATAAATAATATTTATCAATTATAATTAATATTTATCAATTATAATTAATATTAACATCATAATAGTATAGTAAAAGAATAAATATTAATATATAAGATAAAATAAATATTAATATATAAGATAAATTACAATATAAACAATATACATTAAAACTAAAATAAATAAAAAAGAATTAGTCTCATAATGTTTTAATTTAAAACGAATATAAAATTGAATTTGTTTTACTTTAATTTGAAGCCAAATTTTTCTTTCGTTTCTGATATAGATAAGAATTCTGTTGTCTACTGAATTCTAAAAATGAATGGTACTTTTTTGTTTGAAAAAAGGGTAAACGCAAGCGCAAGGTTTCGCCTTTCATTTTAGTATGTTTTATCATTTTCCGGATGGGGATTATCACTTTCCCCATCGCCCTTACTCAATAATAAAAAGAATTTTTTTTAGTTATATTTTTTATTTTATATTATAAAGAAGAGGTCGTTGAAACTAATTGATTAAGTTTAAAATGTTTTTTATAATCTTTTAAACCATTATTTTGGGTTTTAGAAATTATTATCACTATATAAATTCCTTAAACCCAATTAAATTAATATTAATAAAAGCCCCGTTTCCATTTTTAGGTAGTTATATGACGAATGCGCCAATTTTGAGTGATCTATTTTAGATCCTATGTTTCGATTGGAAGATCGATCAAGATATAATATATATATATTAATTAAAAAATTTATAAAATATTTTGAAGTACGGTACAATTTCTATACGAAATTTTTTTATATGATTGATACGACCATCCCAAATACCTAACTTAATGGGTTTGCTAAATCTTAACGCAAATTCTCTACACAACAAAAAATCCTAACGCAACCTAACTATGCAAATATTTACATAAATCTTTTGAGTATATCGCTGAAATTGTGTTATATAAAAATTCTATTTTTTTATTAATCGATAAAATGCATTTTTTATTTTAGATTAATAAAATAAATGATAAAAGAAATTAATCATTAAAAAATGCAAACGAGGCAGAACATTTTTTTTACTTATATCCAGGGATTGAAGTAAAAATTATATAGTTACAACTGTTACATTTTAGTTTTAGGAGAGCATAAAGTAATAGTCTACGAAAAAATACATTGTTAGTTCAGTTAAATAAAATTGACATCCTAAAATACTAAATAACTAAATAACTAAATAAAAAAATACTAAATTAAATAACTAAATAAAAAGATAATAATAAGAAAAATAAATATTATTAACGTTAACGAAAACGTTTTAATCCCTAATTTTTAAACAAGTTTTTATTCATCAATTTGAATGGTTTCCTAAAAAAAAATATTGGATTGAATTAACTCCTTCAAGCTCGACGATTGAATAAAAATAGGTTATTATGATTTCGAATAAGCCGCTATGGTGAAATCGGTAGACACGCTGCTCTTAGGAAGCAGTGCTAGAGCATCTCGGTTCGAGTCCGAGTGGCGGCATGGCATCTTCTAAAAGAGTAAGTCCTATAATGAATTCAATTCCAATTCCAGATTTCAATTCCTATAATTGAGGGACGCCCTTATTAATTTAATAATTTTTATGATATTTTCAACTTTAGAGCATATATTAACTCATATATCCTTTTCGATCGTTTCAATTGTAATTACAATTCATTTGATAATTTTATTAGTCGATGAAATCGTAGGACTAGATGATTCGTCAGAAAAGGGGATGATAGCTACTTTTTTCTGCATAACAGGATTATTAGTTACTCGTTGGATGTATTTGAGGCATTTACCATTAAGTGATTTATATGAATCATTAATTTTTCTTTCGTGGAGTTTTTCCATTATTCATATTATTCCGTATTTTAAAAAACATAAAAACCATTTAAGCGCAATAACCGCGCCAAGTGCTATTTTTACTCAAGGTTTTGCTACTTCGGGTCTTTTAACTGAAATGCATCAATCCGCGATATTAGTACCCGCTCTCCAATCCCATTGGTTAATGATGCACGTAAGTATGATGGTATTGAGCTATGCAGCTCTTTTGTGTGGATCATTATTATCACTAGCTCTTCTAGTCATTACATTTCGAAAATTCATAAGGATTTTTAGTAAAAGCAATAATTTAGAAAATGAGTCAGTTTACTTTAGTGAGATTCAATACGTGAACGAAAGAAACAATGTCTTACGAAACACTTCTTTTATTTCGTCTCAAAATTATTACAGGTATCAATTGATTCAACAATTGGATCGTTGGAGTTATCGTATTATTAGTCTAGGGTTTATCCTTTTAACCGTAGGTATTCTTTCGGGAGCAGTATGGGCTAATGAAGCATGGGGATCATATTGGAATTGGGATCCAAAGGAGACTTGGGCATTTATTACTTGGACCATATTCGCTATTTATTTACATATTCGAACAAATAAAAATTTTGAAAGTGTAAATTCTGCAATTGTGGCCTCAATGGGCTTTCTTATAATTTGGATATGCTATTTTGGGGTTAATCTATTAGGAATAGGGTTGCATAGTTATGGTTCATTTACATTAACATCTAATTGAATAAAAGACTTGACGAATATAAACATAGGACGGCATACAGGTATATATACGAAAACTTCATGTAAACAATCAAGAACCATTTGAATCATTTCCATTACTTGATTCAAATGGTTCTCACAAATTCAAAAGATATCTAGTTATAATAGAATTCCAATTTATTTTTTTTACTTAAAAGAATATAAAAGACTCATTTTTTTATTGTACAATCAACCATTTTTAAAATCATGGGATTTCAGTTTCATTTTTTGGTTTACTCACAAAAACTATCGAAAAAAATAATTGGATATAATAGCTTCGACCTTGTCAACTGATAATGATAAAACGAAATCGGGATAAACACCAATACCTATTACAGGTAAAAGGATAGAGATCGAAACAAATAATTCTCGCGGTCCAGAATCAAAAAAATAAGAGTTTGGGGCATTAAAAAGCTTGTATCCATAGAACATCTGGCGTAACATAGATAATGAATAAATAGGAGTTAATATCATTCCAATTGCCATTACAAAAGTAATTAATATTTTTGTCATTAAAAGATATTTTTGACTAGTAAGTATTCCAAAAAAAACTAACAATTCGGCAACAAAACCGCTCATGCCCGGTAATGCAAGAGAAGCCATTGATAAGATACTGAAAGTCGTGAATATTTTTGGAATTGCGATAGCCATTCCGCCCATTTCGTCGAGATAAACAAGACGTATTCTATCATAACTCGTTCCGGCCAAGAAAAAAAGCGCAGCGCCAATAAATCCGTGAGAGATTATTTGTAAAATGGCTCCGTTGAGTCCTGTATCGCTTATAGAACCAATTCCTATAATTATGAAACCCATATGAGATACAGAAGAGTAGGCTATTCTTTTTTTTAAATTACGCTGACCGGGAGATGTTGAAGCTGCATAGATTATTTGAATTGTGCCTACTATAATCAACCAGGGAGAGAATATAGAATGGGCGTGGGGTAATAATTCCATATTGATCCGAACCAATCCATACGCTCCCATTTTTAATAAGATTCCGGCTAAAAGCATACAAGTACTGTAATGTGCCTCTCCATGGGTGTCTGGTAACCATGTATGTAAGGGTATGATCGGTGATTTGACAGCAAAAGCAATAAGAAATCCAATATAGAATATTATTTCCAGTGCTACAGGATACGATTGATTAGCTGATGTTTCAAAATTTAATGTTGGTTCATTGGAACCATATAAACCAATACCCAAAACTCCCATTAATAAAAAAACGGAACTTCCTGCAGTGTACAAAATAAATTTTGTAGCTGAATACAAACGTTTCTTTCCCCCCCACATGGATAGAAGTAGATAAACTGGAATTAATTCTAACTCCCACATGATGAAAAAAAGTAAAAGGTCTCGAGAAGAAAATGGTCCTATTTGACCGCTATACATTGCTAACATCAGAAAATGGAATAGTCGGGAATCTCGAGTAATCGGCCGAGCCGCTAAAGTAGCTAAAGTTGTGATAAATCCTGTCAGTAAAATGGGTCCTATAGAAATTCCATCTATTCCCAATCTCCAGTAAAAATCAAAAAAATCGATCCATTTATAATCCTCTGTCAGTTGCATTAATGGATCATCCAATTGGAAACGATAACCGAATGCATAGGTTGTTAGAAGGAGTTCTATTATGCATATACCTATAGTATACCACCGAATTATCTTATTTCCTCTATGAGGGAGAAAGAAAATTAAGGAACCCGCGAATATTGGCAAAACTACAACTAGCGTTAACCAAGGAAAATTATTCATGGTAAAAACAAGATAAACTTGGACCAGAAAAACCCGTGCTCAAAATAAATAGTTTTTGAGCGCGGGTTTTTGTCGGTAAAGGTAAAAAAATCAAATGTATTCAAGTAGGGTTTTCTGGAACGTATTAATAAGCCAGACCCATACTTCGAGTTGTTTCATGCCATAAATAAACTCGAACACTCAAGAAATCTGTCGGACAGGCGGATTCACATCTCTTACAACCGACACAGTCCTCTGTTCTTGGAGCAGAAGCAATTTGCTTAGCTTTACACCCGTCCCAAGGTATCATTTCTAATACATCCGTTGGGCAGGCGCGCACGCATTGAGTACACCCTATACACGTATCATAAATCTTTACTGAATGTGACATTTGGATCTATAAATTTTTGAATGTCAGAAAGTTTCGATCTAGTAAACTTGTAAATGAATCATATATTTAGACACCAGATGAATCAATAATTTATCATAATTTTTCTAATCAATCTACTTCTGGATTGACTCATGCGATAGAGCCAAGATACTTTAATTTCTTACATTTTTGAAAACATGTATTATTACGTAATGTATGGTCATGGTAATTCTAATTTATGAATATTAGAATTTATATGATTAATACTACTTATTCAACAAATTCGATTGATTGATACGAGTTGATTTTCTGTTACGATAAATTGATGAAACAATAGCCGGGCCAATAGCTGCTTCAGCGGCTGCAATAGCTATAACAAAAATTGAGAAAATATTTCCTTTTAATTGGCGACTATCAAAAAAATCAGAAAATGTTACGAAATTCATATTAACCGCATTCAGTATAAGTTCAAGACACATAAGGGCTCTAACCATATTCCGGCTCGTGATCAATCCATAGATACCGATAGAAAATAAGTAGGCACTCAAAACAAGTACATGTTCGAGCATCATTGACCAACTCCTTATCAATTTCGATTCATTTCAATATGAACTGAACAACAATTCAACAGATTCAATTGACTAGAATAAAAAAAAGTACGGAACAAAGGCAGATTTTCTATTGTTAATAGAATAGATTGAATAATTTCTATTTTAGACATAAACAATCTTTAATTAAAGGGAAATAAATGTAATGTAATGTAATAAAACCGAACAGAGTTTAATGTGCATTGCTAATTCTATAAATTTTTTACTGTCGCGCCACGGCAATTGCACCTATCAAAGCGGCTAAAAGAATTATCGAAACGAATTCAAATGGAAGAAAAAAATCTGTTGATAAATGAATTCCAATTTGTTGACTATTACTTATCAAATCTTGCTCTATAATCTGGTTTGATCTTGTAGTCCAAATAATTCCGTACCATGACGTATCCGTAATAATAATCATGAGTAAAACAAAAATACTTGTACAAACTGGCAAAGTAACCACATCCCCAATGGTCCAAAGATTCAAATCTTTGTAATATTCTGAACCATTCATGAACATCACAGCAAATACGATTAAAACATTTATAGCTCCCACGTAAATAAGGAGTTGTGCAGCAGCTACAAAATAAGAGTTTAATAGAATATAGAATAAGGATATACAAACAAGAACCAGTCCCAATGAAAAGGCAGAATAAATGGGGTTGGTAAATAATACCACCCCCATACCTCCTAGTATAAGAACCGATCCCAGAAAGACTAAAAGAAAATCATGTATTGGTCCGGGCAAATCCATTATATGTAAAATAAGAGATAAATAAATAGAAATGTTTTTCATGACCTTATTGAGACCCGACCAGAAAATTTTTTTTTTATGATTTTTGAGCAATTCCTAATTTAATCCTAAGTAAATAAATACTAAGGGATATGAATAAATGTGAGTACTATTATTGGACTAATTTCATTCTTTATCTGAAAGAGTCGTTCTAATTCTAAACGATATATTTAAAAAAAAATTATGGATATATTAATTAATGGATTTTCAATCCAAATTAAGACGCGTTTCTTACCAACCAATCAATAGTTGGTATTTGTAGTTATTGACCAAACAACACGAAAGAAACCTAAATTCCTTCTATATTAGTTATTAGTAAAGTAATTATAAATTAGTCGTTAATAAGAGATTTACTTATTTATTTGAGGCGAATTCAAAATTGTTCGAATTGTATAATCGTCAATTACTGACATTGGTAAACGACCCAAAGCAATTTGATTATAATTCAATTCGTGACGATCATAAGTAGAAAGTTCATATTCTTCAGTCATTGATAAACAATTCGTTGGACAATACTCAACGCAATTACCACAAAATATACAGACTCCGAAATCAATACTGTAATTAAGCAGCCGTTTCTTGCGAATATCAGTTTCCAATTTCCAATCAACAACGGGTAGATCTATAGGACATACACGAACGCATACTTCACAAGCAATACATTTATCAAATTCAAAATGGATTCGACCGCGGAAACGCTCCGCGGTTATTGATTTTTCATAAGGATATTGAATAGTTACGGGTAAACGATTTGCGTGGGATAAAGTAATCATGAAACTTTGACCAATGTACCTTGCAGCTCGTACTGTTTGTTGACCATAATTCATGAACCCAGTTACCATAGAGAACATATCGTTAATATATATATGAATAGTTTTATGTTTGTTTATTTCTCTTGTTTGAGACACGTTGTGAATATAGAATGTTACTTTACAGTGAAAAGAGTTGGAAAGAAGTTGTTAATAATAGATTACCGAGAGAAATAGGTAAAAGAAATTTCCATCCAAGATTCAATAGTTGGTCCATTCTTAGCCTCGGTAAAGTCCATCTTGTTGTGATAGGAATGAACAAGAACAAATAAGTTTTAGCTAATGTAATAAAGATACCAATTATCGCTCCAAAAACTCCACATGTTTTATTTATTTCAAAAAGCTCAGAAACATATATGTCCGGAATAGATATATTCCAACCTCCCAAGTAAAGAACTGTTACAAATAATGAAGAAACCAATAGGTTTAGATAGGAAGCAACATAAAATAACCCAAATTTTATACCCGAGTATTCGGTTTGATAACCTGCTACTAACTCTTCTTCTGCTTCTGGTAAATCAAAAGGTAATCTCTCACATTCTGCTAGGGAAGAAATAATAAAAATGATAAACCCTATAGGCTGACGCCACAAATTCCATCCCCAAAAACCATATTTTGATTGCGCCTCAACAATATCAATTGTACTTGAACTGTTAGATAATTATAGTCGGTGATACCATCACTGTTACCATCGCTATTACAGAACCGTACATGAGATTTTCACCTCATACGGCTCCTTGAAGGCCAGAAATAAATATAGGGACCGCGTCAGTATTCTTTTTTGAATCTTGATATGTTTGTAGGATGGATAACTATCGGCCGGTCCCAAATTAGACCAATTGAATTCTGTCTGTTATAATTATTTTAATTCAAAATTAAATAAAAAAAGTACTTCTGAATTGATCTCATCCTTTCTTTAATTTAATAATTTCAATAATAATTTCAATTCTTCTTTGTTCAGTAATAACTTAACTGTTCAATAAAATACTTCTTGTAAAAATATCAATAACCCGTTGGTTTCACGTACGAAAAAAAAATTCTATATTAATTAATGAATTATGACACAAATTATATATCTATTAATATGTATATGGGAAAGAATAAAAGTAACAAAGAATAAATAAAGTATATCTTTATTTATTTTTTTTTTTTCGTTCCTATTCTTCTTTCTATTTCTGAGAAAAAGAGGGCTTTCAAAATAAAGTAAAGGATTATTTCGTTTCGAATAGTTATTTATTAAATCGGTGGATAGGAGTATACTCTGGATTGGAATCGTGTCATGGGGAGTACTGCCTGATCATTTCTACCAACTTAAAGCCCCAATTAGTATTCTTTGTTTGTATATTATGTAAAAATGTCCTTTTGGAGAATTTACATAATCTCCATTACTAATCCTTTACATATGTTCGTGTTTCTAACCATCCACTCGTTTTTGCTCAATCCCCCGTTATGCTAATACATAAAAATGATAGTGAAAACTCAATACGGTTGATCTTTTGAACCCGCTTCAAGTCAGGATGACTAATCAACCAATCTTGGGGGAAACGGTCTCTTCTGTTTATGTTTATTTCCGCTTAACTCTCTAACTCTTATACATAGAAAATGAGAATCCATCTTTTTACTGCGAATTTATATATAAGCTGTTTTCTTTCACTCATATAACTATTTGATTTAGTTCATCAACCCGAATAATGAATAAAAAAAAATTAAGATATCTACTCAATCCATTCCAACCCTTTCCTTGAAAGGAAGGAATAGAGAAAAGTTTCTGTCTATGTATCAACGAATCGCACGTAGAGATATTGATAACACACATAAAGTTAATGGTATTTCATAACTAATCGATTGAGCAGCAGCTCGTAGACCGCCTAAAAAGGAATATTTATTATTTGACCCGTATCCCGACATAAGAAGTCCAATTGGAGCAATACTGGAAATGGCAATCCATAAAAAAACACCGATATTGAGATCCGCTAAAACAAGGTGATATCCAAAAGGAACTACTGAATAGCTTACTAAAATTGATATGACTGCTATGGATGGCCCGATACTGAATAAACGAGTATCCCCCCTAGATGGAAAAAGATTTTCTTTGAAAAGTAGTTTTGTCCCATCTGCTAGAGCTTGAAGAACTCCCAAAGGGCCGGCGTATTCAGGTCCAATACGTTGTTGTATCCCTGCCGATATTTCTCTTTCTAACCATACAATTACCAGTACGCCTATTGTGATTCCCACTACAAGAGTCAAAATAGGAACAAGAACCCATAGAATTCCATAAACCTCTTTAAAAAATTCTAATCTAGAAAAAGAATCGATATCTTGTACTTCCGGTGTATCAATTATCATTTCAACGATCAACTTCTCCCATAATGATATCTATACTACCTAGTATCGTCATAATATCAGCCAATTTCATTCTTTTAACTAACCGCGGAAGAATTTGCAAATTGATAAAACCCGGCGGGCGGATTTTCCATCTCCAAGGAAAACCACTCTGATCCCCTATGAGAAAAATTCCCAATTCTCCCTTTGGGGCTTCTACTCTCACATAAAGTTCTTGTTTCGGCAATTCAAATGTAGGAGACGGCTTTTTACTAATAAATCGATATTCAAAATCATTCCATTCCGGATTCCTTTCTCTATCAAAGTATCGTATTTCTAAATTCTCATAGGGTCCCCCTGGAATTCCTTCCAGGGCCTGTTGAATAATTTTTACGGATTCTATCATTTCACCAATTCGGACTAGATAACGAGCCAATGAATCTCCTTCTTTTTGCCACTGTACTTCCCAATCAAATTCGTCGTAACATTCATAATGATCAACTTTACGAAGATCCCATTGTATTCCGGAAGCTCGCAGCATTGGTCCCGATAAACCCCAATTTATTACTTCCTCTCTACCAATAATGCCTACTCCCTCGACTCGTTCTAAAAAAATAGGATTTCGTGTAATAAGTTTTTGATATTCAGCAACTCTTGTTAAAAAATAATCGCAGAAATCCAAACATTTATCTATCCAGCCATGAGGTAGATCGGCCGCTACTCCTCCGATACGAAAATAATTATGCATCATTCTCATACCGGTGGCAGCTTCGAATAGATCATATACTAATTCTCTTTCTCTGAAAATATAGAAAAAGGGAGTTTGTGCACCAATATCCGCCATAAAAGGACCGAGCCATAACAGATGAGAAGCTATACGACTCAACTCCAACATAATTATTCTGATATAGCTGGCTCTTTTAGGTACTTGAATATTTCCCAACTGTTCCGGTCCGTTTACAGTTATTGCTTCTGTGAACATAGTAGCTAAATAATCCCACCGTGTTACATAAGGCAAATATTGTATAATTGTTCGATTTTCCGCAATTTTTTCCATTCCTCGGTGTAAATAACCCAATATTGGTTCACAGTCAATAACATCTTCACCATCTAGAGTAATGATGAGTCGAAGAACACCATGCATTGATGGGTGGTGGGGGCCCATATTGACTATCATGAGGTCTTTTCTTGTAGCCGGTATATTCATAGGTTTTTCCTCGATTCATTCTTTCATGAATTGCTGAAAACGAAAAAAAGTTCATTAAAATTCAAGATCTAATAAATCAAATAATTCAAAATGCCTTTATAAAAATCAAATTAACGAGTTTTTGACTCCCGAATATCCAACCGATTAATTAATTCTTTATAACATATTCTATTTTTCTTTGACAAATAAGACAGTAATCGTTGGCGTTTTCCCAGAATTTTACGTAAACCTCTCTGAGATAAATAGTCTTTTTTGTGTAATTGTAAATGTGAAGTAAGTCTTCGTATCCTATTGGTGAAACTAACTATTTGAAATTCAACAGATCCTCTGTTTTCGTCTTTTTCTTCTTGTGAAATAACTGAGATGAATGAATTTTTTACCATAAACTGAAATCTTCTCTCCCCCCCTCTTTTTATTTTAAGATATTTTTTATTGATAGATATCTTTATTGATCAGTAATAATAATGCCCCTAATTTTTATTTGGTATATACAAAAATTTGTATTTCGTTATTAATTTCTAATTTTTTTAATTTAATAAAACTTACTCAATCCTATTTTCATTTTAAAATTGAATTTGAAAGGGGATACAAAAGTATGGTTGGTTTCTTCACTCACAAAAGATAAAAGTTTAGACCTAAAATAATAAAATTTTGTTCATTCTAGATCTAATTGATATGTCATTGAATTAGTATCATGTATCAGAATGGAATGTAAGACAATGTATGCGTGCATCTCTTTGTCGTCATAGACCAGATATGGTATGGGAAATATAGGAAAAATGTACTATTAATGAATTTTCAATCGCGGATACATACGTATCCTTACCATACTGAAACAACTGCCATTATTGGTATTAAACCAATAACGATTCATACAAGCTAAATCTTCTAATCGATAATTGGGCCAAAGAAATAGCTTTAATTTTTTAATTTTTTTTTTATATTTTTTGCTTTTATCCACAACTTGACTGTTTACCTCATTCCCATTACAAAAAGATGCCTTTCTATGTCTATTCTTAGAATTTAAACAAATTAGAATTCGCAATTCTCTACGACGTCTAGGCGATAAAATATTTTCAGGAACAAACAAATCATAATTTTTTTTATATCTATTTCCAGTCATCTTTTGATGTTTTGTAATGACTTCATCAGAATTCTTATCAACATGTTTTTTTTCTCGGTATCTTTGATTTATTTGATGTTTACTTTTATGAACTAATGAAATACCGAGGGTTTGATACATAATAAATTTTCCATCATTTTTTATAGCTAGACGAATTGGTTCAATAATCAAAAATCCCCTTTTAATAAATTCTGTAAGAGTTACATCTTTCTGAATCGTCAAAATATCCAGACTCATTTCGCCCCTTTGAATAGAGGATATAGTAATTTCTCTTGGATTTATCAGTCTAAGCAGGAGACAATATACGTTGATGTTATTGATTATTTTTTTATTTAAAGAATCATCCCATCTCAATTGAAAATACAAATACCTTTTTAGGAAGAAATCAAACTCCGCTTTTGTATTGATCTTGTATTGCTTTTTATTTCTATGTTTTTTCATGTCCGATCCCGTATAATCTTCTTCAACATCTTTTTCTTGGTTTGAAAGAGCTGATTTAAGATCTGCTTGGCCCGTGGATTCTTTTTCTCCTTGATTTCGGTTTTCTAATTCAAGAGATTTTTTTTCATTCGACGATATTGATATAAAAGGATCTCTTTTTTTATTTCCAGTGATGCTTTTGTTTTCACTAGCATTTTTTTTTATATTAGAATTAAAAAGTAGTAATTTAATTGGTATAACCCACGGTTTCATTTTATACGTATTATAAAGTCTCACAAATTCTGGCAAGAACCAAAGTTCCAGATTTGATATGGGACGACTTAGTATTTCTTCATTCATTCCCATCCAATCCAAAAGGGGTTTTTGATTGGATAGGTTGATTTTTTGGTCTTGCTGAAGTGTGAGATAAAAAAGACCCTTATTATTGATTTTATCAATTATTTGATACTTATTAACCCTAGTCTTAGTATATTTATTACTGTTAGTGTCAGTATCAATATTGATCCAGGCCTCAATATCGACCTTCGTTTTAAGACAAAAATCGAGAATTCTCCAATCAAAAAATTTTCTATCCGTATTTTTATCCATATCTCGAATATCATCTTCTACCATATTAAATGATTTTTGTTTATGTGTGTTGTAATTATAAAAAATATCTTGGTTAGTTTTTACTTGTAATGGTGATCCATAAATTGAAGAGTACTTCTTAGTTTCAGAATTTATAGATTTATATGCTAAAAGATCATATCTATATTGTTTTTTAAAATTATCCTTTTGATTCAATAAAAAATCCGTTTCAATTTTTGTTTTTTTTTCGTAGTGAATTAATTCATCTTTTTCATATAAATCACACAAATCTTTATATAAATCTTTATTTTGAGCTATACAGTTCAATATATTTCGCCATTTTTGTGGTACTACTCTAGACCATTTAATTTGAGATACATCACATTGATATTGATAATGACTCCTTAACCAATTTGTCCATTGATTCATTCCAGAATTGCGAAGATTCTTAGGTCTTAATTCGGAATGAAATAGTTCTTGTCTTACAACAAAAAAATCCTTTATTTCATTCTTAAGAAAAAGGGGGGTTCCATTATATTGAAATACGGATTTCAATTTCTCTAACTTAATAAGTTGGGTTTGTGATAATTTGTAAAATACATATGCTTGTGAAAAGTAAGATAAGTCAAAAAAAGTCTTTGAATTTTTTTGACTAAGACTAATATTAGTATTAGAAAGTGACTCTTTTATAATCGAAATAAATTTAATTAAACTTTGATTTGTTTTATTAATTCTTTCTTGATTTGCTTCATTACTGTTAATGTTTTTATTAAGAATTTTTTTTGTTGATTCAAGAAAAAGTTGTGTATTGATACTAGGAATATTAATCATAGATAGAAAGATATCTATGTATATCTTTTCAATGAAAAATATTATAAAATAATGGGATTTACGGATTAATCGAGCAGTTCTTCTTTTTAATATCTGCCAAATATTTTTTTGTGATTCCAATCTTTTATCATCATAACTTATTTTGTTAGAACTAAAATTTCTATCTGAAGTTATAAATCCCTTTTTCTTGTCTTTTGTAATTTTTTCTATTTGATTTATGATTGTGTTTATTCTATCAGTCAGATCTTGCATTTTTTTTTCTGTTAATGAATAATTTGTCCAATCCTGAGATCTAATTTGAATGGACGATTCCTGAATCATCCGATTACTGATTATTGAATCTTTTTTAATTTCACTCAATTCATATACTTCTATTTCTCTCAATCCAAATAATATAATTGGGTTTATTTTTGAGAGTTCTTTTATTATTTCTTTTATAAACAGAATGTTTTTAATGATCCATTTTTTTGGTTTTTTTGAGACATTTAGAAACAATTTTGTTTGTTCTTTAAAAATTCCTAGAATTATAAAACATTTCTTTTGCAATTTTTTAATTTTTTTTTTGAGTTCTTTTAAAATCGGTTCAAAAAATGAAAGTTTTTTTCTGGGAGAACCAAAAGGTAGTTCAGCTTCCATTCCAAAAATTGTTAAAAAACAAAAATCATTTTTTTGACCTTGCTTTTTCATTGGATCGTTATAAGGGGCTCGTAACTTAGATCTGTGCCAAGGTTTAAGACGAAAAGGAAATAGGATCTTGATCTGAATGCCGTCTGTTAACCAGTTTTTTGGAAATTCTTTTTCTGATAATTGAACGCCGTTATAGGTACATTTAACATGCATTTCTCTATTCCAATCCTTTAAGTCCTCATACCATTCCGGAAATTGAAATAATAGTATACGGACGATATTTTTAGCTATTATCAATGAAGGTAATATAATATATTTTCTAAGAATTGATTGGGTTACTAATAAAAAACCTCTCATTACTTGAGCAAGTAAAATACTATCCCAGGCTTCCGCTATTTGTATACGCACTTTCTCCTTTCTTTTGTCTTCTTCTTTTTTGTCCTCCTCTTTTTTTTTCGCGCTTTCTTTTGTCTTTTTCTCTGTATAATTCGAAATTGTGAATTCTGTGTTTTTCCACATCCAATTTCTAAAAATTTTTTTCATCCGTTCAGAAATATCAAAAAAAAAAGATTTGTCTATTCGGTCCAAAAAAAGAGGGGAATGCGCATTTGCTTCAAAGAGTTTCCAAGTAACTGTTTTACGTCTTTGAGCGCGCATGGAGCCTTTGATTATGTCTCGACGAAAATCCGATTGTTGAGAATAACGTATCAAAGCAACTTCGCCTGTTTGATCAGTA